CAATTGGCACTTTCCATACACTATTAATTTTATCAAGCATTTGATTAATGGTGGAGTACATAAGCGAGAGACCCCCCATGCCGGGCGTTCTTTCCCAAAGGGGCTATGGTTCTTTTTTTTTTCTTTTCCTTTCAATAGACTTCTCACAGTGTCAGTAATCTATGTCTCAAAGGTGGGACTAATCCTAGGAATTAAATGTTACAGTTGAATGTTGGAAAGATATTCACCCTAACATTGCTTAATTGATATCTAGAGCATAATGCATGATTTTTACTCGTAAAATCTTTATAAGACGCCCCCGGGGGTTTTTTCGCGTAAAACCCCCCTACCCCCCTTTTACTCGCGACATAGCTATAAATCTTGAAAACCCCCCGGAAACAAGAAACTCTCGATTGTAAAAAAGGAGCCGACCTCCACCCCAAAAAAGTGCAAATTTGTCTTTTTTTTTGAAAATTTAACATGGCTTGACGAACATAAAACTAAAAGTGTTAGAACAAGCCCTAGAGTGATGAATAAATTTAAATGTACCCCATCCAAAAAAAGTGTGAAAGATTTTTTTTTTTTAAATTTAGCGTTTTTAGCAAAATGTTGTTAAAAACATTAGAATAAGCCCTACAATTTTAAATGAAATCAGCCAATAATTTATAGAGAAAAACTATATACTTATTTTTTTTCCTCTTTAAAAGTCTAAATAAAATACAACGAGTTATAATAAGCCCATTTTTTGGTTATTGGTTTAAGCCCTACAATTTTGCATTTTTTCAGCTATTTTTCATCAAAAAAGTGTGTATTTACACTATTGCAAATATTTAAAAAGTTAACGTAGCTTAACTAAAGCATAACACTGAAGATGTTAGGACAAACCCTAGAATGGTTTCGTAAACAGAAGTGATTGGTCCTGACATTGCTATCAATTTTAATTAAATTTACACATGCAAGTTTCAGCATTCCTGTGAAATTTCCTAGATCATCCTTTTTGGTGATTATGAAGCGATATCAGGCACAAAATGAAAATTTGGCCCATAACATCGTGCTTAGCCACACCCCCAAGGGAATTCAGCAGTGATAAATCTTAAGCAATGAGCGAAAGCTTGACTTAGTTATAATTTTTAGAGCCGGTAAAACTCGTGCCAGCCACCGCGGTTATACGAGCGACTCAAATTGATAGTCATCGGCGTAGAGCGTGATTAAAGAATATTTCAACTAAAGTAAAAGTAACCCAAAACTGTTATACGTTTTCGGGTATAAGAAAAACTTCACGAAAGTAACTTTAAATATCTTGAATACACGAGAACTGTGGAACAAACTGGGATTAGATACCCCACTATGCGCAGTCTTAAACCTTAATATANATTACACAAATTATATTCGCCAGGGAACTACGAGCGTAAGCTTAAAACCCAAAGGACTTGGCGGTGCTTTACTCCCACCTAGAGGAGCCTGTTCTATAACCGATAACCCTCGTTAAACCTTACTTTCTCTTGTTCTTCCCGCCTATATACCGCCGTCGTCAGCTTACCCTGTGAGGGAAGTAAAGTAAGCAAAATTGATATAATCAAAAACGTCAGGTCGAGGTGTAGCATATGAGAAAGAAAGAAATGGGCTACATTTCCTGTTTAAGGATATACGGAAATGCTATGAAATATTAGTAATCAAGGAGGATTTAGCAGTAAACAAGAAATAGAGTGTCTTGTTGAAGCCGGCCCTGAAGCGCGCACACACCGCCCGTCACTCTCCCCAAACGACTATTACATATACCTAATACAAACTTATGTTAAAGGGGAGGCAAGTCGTAACATGGTAAGTATACCGGAAGGTGTACTTGGTTAAATCAGAGTATAGCTAAATAGCAAAGCATTTCACTTACACCGAAAAGTTATTCGTGCAAACCGAATTACTCTGACACTTAAAAACTAGCTGAACAATATACTTAATATAAATATACATAAATGTATAAATAAACTAACGAAAATAATTAAACCATTCTCTTTTCTCTAGTATAGGTGATAGAAATAGAAATACAAGCTATAGATAAAGTACCGCAAGGGAACGTTGAAAGAGAAATGATACAAATCAGTAAAGTATAAAAAAGCAGAGATAAAAACTCGTACCTTTTGCATCATGCTTTAGCAAGAACCTACNAAGCAAGACGTTTTCTAGTTTAAAATCCCGAAACTAAGTGAGCTACTCCAGGACAGCCTAATAGAGGGCAAACACATCTCTGTGGCAAAAGAGTGTGAAGATCTTTGAGTAGAGGTGATAAGCCTACCGAACTTAGTTATAGCTGGTTGTCTGAGAATTAGATTGAAGTTTAGCCTTTAATTTTTTACATTTAAACCTTATATATATCATATTAATACAAGAAAATTAAAGAGTTACTCACAAGAGGTTCAGCTCTTGTGAGAAAGGATACAACCTTATCAGGTGTTTAATGAACATATAGAATAAAGTTAATGTTTTAGTGGGCTTAAAAGCAGCCATCCAAGAAAAAAGCGTTAAAGCTTAAACAAGAAGAACACTTTCAATAAAGATATCTAAATCCTATCCCCTGTATATATCAGACCTCCCCATCTTTAGATGGAAGAGATTATGCTAATATGAGTAATATGAAAAATTTCTCCTGGCATCTGTGTAGCTAAGAACGGAAAAACCACTTAAACTTAACGGTCCCAAATAAGAGGGTAATTAAAAACAAAGAGAATACTAGAAAGACCTTTACATCAAACCGTTAACCCCACACTGGCATGCTATTAAAGGAAAGATATAAAGAATAAGAAGGAACTCGGCAAATATTAACTCATAAGCCTCGCCTGTTTACCAAAAACATCGCTTCTTGTTTCTCAAAAATAAGAAGTCCCNCCTGCCCTGTGATAAATTTAACGGCCGCGGTATTTTGACCGTGCAAAGGTAGCGCAATCACTTGTCTTTTAAATGAAGACCCGTATGAATGGCATAACGAGGGCTTAACTGTCTCCTTTTTCCTATCAATGAAATTGATCTCCTCGTGCAGAAGCGAGGATATAACCATAAGACGAGAAGACCCTGTGGATCTTTAGTCCTAAGAACAGAACATAGTTAAATTACTTGATTATAAGTCAAGACTTATTGAAGCCTGCTCTAGCGACTTTGGTTGGGGCGACCGCGGAGTAACATAAAACCTCCATGATGAAAGAAGATAATTCTTCTAATCCCAGAGCGACAGTTCTAAGAAGTAGAATCTCTAACCTTCTGATCCGGTAATACCGATCTACGAAATGAGTTACCCCAGGGNATAACAGCGCAATCCTCTTTTAGAGCCCATATCGACAAGAGGGTTTACGACCTCGATGTTGGATCAAGGTATCCTAATGGTGCAACAACTATTAAGGGTTCGTTTGTTCAACGATTAAAACCTTACGTGATCTGAGTTCAGACCGGAGTAATCCAGGTCAGTTTCTATCTATGAAATATTTTACCCTAGTACGAAAGGACCGGGTAAAAAAGGCCAATGATATAATCAAGCCTTCTTCTTAACTGATGAAAACATATAAAGCAGATAAAAGAACATGTTTTGAGGGAGAAGATAATTCCATACTGTTAAGATGGCAGAAACGGGTAATGCTAAAGACCTAAAACCTTTACATGGAAGTTCAAATCTTCCTCCTAACTATGCTGAATGACGTCTTCCTACTCATTATTGACCCCCTCTTAATAATAATATTTATTCTTTTAGCAGTTGCATTTCTGACTCTGATTGAACGAAAAGTTTTAAGTTACATACAATTACGTAAAGGACCTAACATTGTAGGACCTTACGGTTTACTTCAACCTATTGCAGATGGTATTAAATTATTCTTAAAAGAACCTGTTTGACCATCAGCTTCCTCTCCACTGCTATTCTTGGCAATACCCACCATCGCCCTAGCCCTAGCTTTAATCTTATGAATTCCCATACCCCTACCGTTCCCAATTGCTAATCTAAACCTTGGCATCCTATTCATCCTAGCTTTTTCAAGTCTAGCAGTATATTCAATCCTCGGCTCAGGGTGAGCTTCTAATTCTAAGTATGCTCTAATAGGAGCTCTACGAGCTGTAGCACAAACTATCTCTTACGAAGTAAGTCTAGGTTTAATTATTCTTAACACCCTCATCTTCACTGGAGGTTATACGCTGCAGACCTTTAGTACCACTCAGGAAAACATTTGATTAATGTTCACAATATGACCATTAGCTGCTATATGGTTTGTATCAACCCTCGCAGAAACAAATCGAGCACCTTTTGATCTCACAGAAGGTGAGTCGGAGTTAGTATCCGGGTTTAATATCGAATACTCAGGAGGACCATTTGCATTATTTTTTCTCGCAGAATATGCTAATATTATTCTTATAAATACACTATCTGCCATCTTATTCTTAGGTACACAACAACATTTCTCCCATGTAAGCCTTGGAACAACAATTCTTATAATTAAAGCAACATTGCTTACTGTATCTTTTCTATGAATTCGGGCATCATACCCACGATTTCGTTATGACCAACTTATACACTTAGTATGGAAAAATATCCTTCCCATCACAATAGCTTTTTTAATATGACATCTTGCCATCTTAACTGCTTTCTTAGCTCTTCCCCCTCAGAACTAAAGGATTTGTGCCTGAATAAAGGATTACTTTGATAGAGTAAATAATAAGGGTTAAAATCCCTTCAACTCCTTAGGAAAAGAAGATTAGAACTTCTGCTTAAGAGATCAAAACTCTTTGTACTCCCATTATACTATTTCCTAGTAAAGTCAGCTAATATTAAGCTTTTGGGCCCATACCCCAAACACGTTGGTTAAAATCCTTCCTTTACTAATGAGCCCTCTTATTCTTTTAATTATAGTAATTGCTTTAACCTCAGGCACTATTATTACATTAATGAGCAGTCACTGATTACTAGCCTGAATAGGACTAGAAATTAATACATTAGCAATCATCCCTATTATAATTCAGCATCATCACCCCCGGGCAGTAGAAGCAACTACTAAATATTTCTTGATTCAAGCCACTGCAGCTACAACTTTACTTTTTGCAAGCACAATAAATGCCTGAATAACAGGTCTATGGGAAATTTCACAAAACACCTACCCTTTATCATTAACTATTATTACAATTGCCTTAGCCTTAAAAATAGGATTAGCCCCCATACACTCATGACTTCCTGACATCATACAGGGACTTTCATTTTATGCAGGACTAATCCTTGCCACCTGACAAAAGCTAGCACCCTTTTCTCTTCTATTACAATCTAACAACAGTTCTATAACTATTTTTCTAGGTTTACTGTCGGTTATAGTTGGAGGCTGAGGTGGCCTAAACCAAACCCAACTACGAAAGATTTTAGCTTATTCTTCAATTGCTCATCTAGGGTGGATATTAATTGTAATGCAAATCTCACCCTCATTATCATTAATGACCCTAATTACCTATATTATTATAACTTTTTCACTTTTTAATATTTTCATTATAAACAACACCACAAATATTAATTCCCTCTCAACTTGTTGAATAAAAATACCTCTACTAAGTACATTAACCCCATTAGTACTACTTTCTCTAGGGGGTCTTCCACCACTCACTGGTTTTATACCAAAATGATTAATCCTACAAGAGCTAGTTAAACAAGATTTAGTCTTAATGGCAACTGTAGCAGCCCTATTTACCTTACTAAGCCTATTTTTCTATCTCCGCTTGTCCTATGCCCTAGCCTTAACCATTGCCCCCAATACATCATCTAATACTATACCATGACGGCTTGTCAACAAGAACATAAAGATACCTACAGCCATCACGACAATAATAACCTTACTTATATTACCCTTGCTCCCTATATTACTAGCAATTACAATCTAANGATTTAGGTTAACTAAACCAAGAGCCTTCAAAGCTTTAAACAAGAGTGCAAATCTCTTATTCCTTATAAGACTTACAGGACACTAACCCACATCTTCTGTATGCAAAACAGACACTTTAATTAAGCTAAAGCCTTACTAGACGGGAAGGCCTTGATCCTACAAACTTTTAGTTAACAGCTAAATGCTCTAACCAGTGAGCATCCGTCTACTTTCTCCGCCTAGCCGGGGGGAAATAGGCGGAGAAAGTCCCGGTAGACGGTAATCTACTACTCATGATTTGCAATCATGCATGTATACACCTCGAGACTTGATAGGAAAAGGATTAAACCTTTATATATGGAGCTACAATCCACCACTTTTATCAGTCACCCTACCTGTGGCCATCACTCGTTGATTTTTCTCAACTAATCACAAAGACATTGGCACCCTTTATTTGATCTTTGGTGCTTGAGCTGGTATAGTCGGAACAGCCTTAAGTTTATTAATCCGAGCAGAATTAAGTCAACCGGGGTCTTTATTGGGTGACGATCAGATCTACAATGTTATCGTAACAGCACATGCTTTTGTTATAATCTTCTTTATAGTAATACCTATCATAATTGGAGGTTTTGGAAATTGACTTATCCCACTTATAATTGGGGCTCCTGATATAGCCTTCCCTCGAATAAATAACATAAGTTTTTGATTATTACCCCCATCCTTCCTCCTATTACTAGCCTCTTCAGGTGTGGAAGCCGGGGCTGGGACGGGATGGACAGTTTATCCTCCATTAGCGGGAAATATAGCTCATGCAGGAGCTTCTGTCGATTTAACAATTTTCTCTCTTCATTTAGCGGGTATTTCTTCAATTCTAGGCGCTATTAATTTTATTACGACTATTATTAATATAAAACCGCCAGCTATTTCACAATATCAGACCCCCCTATTTGTGTGAGCTGTATTAATTACAGCTGTATTACTTTTACTATCTCTTCCTGTTTTAGCTGCAGGTATTACAATACTTCTAACAGATCGAAATTTGAATACAACTTTCTTTGACCCAGCTGGAGGAGGAGATCCAATTCTTTATCAACACCTTTTCTGATTTTTCGGTCACCCGGAAGTTTATATTTTAATTTTACCAGGCTTTGGAATAATCTCACATATTGTAGCCTACTATGCAGGCAAAAAAGAACCTTTTGGGTACATGGGTATAGTTTGAGCTATGATAGCAATTGGACTACTTGGTTTTATCGTATGAGCTCATCATATATTCACAGTAGGTATAGATGTAGACACTCGAGCTTACTTCACCTCTGCCACTATAATTATTGCTATTCCAACCGGCGTAAAAGTATTCAGTTGACTAGCTACTCTTCACGGAGGTACTATCGAATGGCAAACACCCTTACTTTGAGCCCTTGGGTTTATCTTTTTATTTACAGTAGGAGGTTTAACAGGAATTGTATTAGCCAACTCATCTCTTGATATCGTTCTTCACGACACTTACTATGTAGTAGCTCATTTTCACTATGTCTTATCAATAGGAGCTGTTTTTGCAATTATTGCTGCATTTATTCACTGATTTCCTTTATTCTCCGGTTATACACTTCATGAAACATGAGCTAAAATTCACTTTGGTGTAATATTTTTAGGCGTAAATCTCACATTCTTTCCCCAACACTTCCTAGGCTTAGCAGGTATACCACGACGTTACTCAGATTACCCGGATGCTTATACAATTTGAAATACCATCTCTTCCATCGGTTCTCTTATCTCTTTAATTGCTGTAATTATATTCCTATTTATTATTTGGGAAGCATTTGCATCTAAACGTGAAATTTCCTCGGTTCAGCTCACTCAGACAAATGTAGAATGACTTCACGGTTGTCCTCCGCCATATCATACTTTTGAAGAACCTGCCTTTGTTCAATGCAACTAACTTATCGAGAAAGGAAGGAATCGAACCCCCATAAGTCAGTTTCAAGCCAACTACATGACCAATCTGTCACTTTCTTAATAAGTCTCTAGTAAAATATTACTTTGTCTTGTCAAGACAACATTGTGGGTTAAAACCCCGCGAGTCTTAAATGGCTCACCCCTCTGAATTAGGTTTTCAAGATGCAGCATCACCAGTTATAGAAGAATTACTTCATTTCCACGACCACACATTAATAATTGTCTTTTTAATTAGCACTCTTGTACTGTACATTATCATTGCAATAGTTACCACTAAACTTACAAACAAATTTATCCTAGACTCACAAGAGATTGAAATTATCTGGACACTCCTCCCCGCAATAATTCTAATTTTAATTGCCCTACCATCTTTACGTATTTTGTACTTAATAGATGAAATTAACAATTCACACCTAACAATTAAAGCGATAGGCCACCAATGATACTGAAGCTATGAATATACAGATTACCAAACAATTAATTTTGATTCCTATATAGTCCCCACCCAAGATCTCACACCGGGCCAATTCCGATTACTAGAGACTGATCATCGGATAGTAGTTCCCCTCGAATCCCCTATTCGAGTATTAGTGTCTGCAGATGATGTTTTGCATTCATGAGCTATCCCAAGTCTTGGGATTAAAATAGATGCAGTACCAGGTCGACTAAATCAAACAGCATTTATCATCTCACGACCAGGTGTTTATTATGGTCAATGCTCCGAAATTTGTGGGGCAAATCACAGTTTCATGCCAATCGTAGTTGAAGCTGTTCCTTTAAAACACTTCGAAGACTGATCAATATTAATACTTGAAGACGCTTCGCTAAGAAGCTAAACAGGGTCTAAGCATTAGCCTTTTAAGCTAAAAAATGGTGCTTCCCAACCACCCCTAGCGAAATGCCTCAACTTAACCCAGCTCCTTGGTTATCCTTAATGATTTTCACCTGATTAGTTTTTTTAATTATCATCCCACCAAAAGTACTAGCTCATTTTTCCCCTAATAATGCATTAATACAAGACATAAATGATCTTAAAACAGAATCTTGAACTTGACCATGATCTTAAACTTATTTGACCAATTCATAAGTCCTACCCTAATAGGGGTCCCACTTATTTTTGTAGCTCTGACATTACCTTGAACTCTCTTTCCCAAACCTTGTAAACGCTGACTCGGTAACCGTAGTATTACACTACAAAGCTGATTTATTAATAATATTACTAAACAAATTTTTACCCCTCTTAAACCCAAGGGACATGAATGAGCAATACTTATGACATCCTTGTTACTCCTCCTAATCTCTTTAAATCTCCTGGGTTTGCTCCCCTACACTTTTACACCAACAACCCAACTTTCCATTAATATAGCACTTGCCGTGCCTATTTGACTTGCTACTGTAATCTTGGGGATACGAAATCAACCCGACCATTCTTTAAGTCATCTCTTACCTGAAGGTACTCCCACACTGCTTATTCCTATTCTAGTAGTAATTGAAACTATTAGTTTATTAATTCGTCCTTTAGCTCTTGGAGTTCGATTAACTGCTAACTTAACAGCAGGCCACCTCTTAATCCAATTAATTGCATCAGGAGCTTATTTTCTTATCCCCTTAATACCAACTGTAGCTCTACTTACCTCATCCCTTCTCGTCCTTCTCACTCTTCTAGAAGTAGCTGTTGCTATGATTCAAGCATATGTTTTTGTACTGTTACTGAGTTTATACCTACAAGAAAATATTTAATGGCCCATCAAGCTCATGCATATCATATAGTAGACCCTAGTCCATGACCTCTTACAGGCGCAGTTGCCGCCTTGCTTCTAACCTCTGGTTTAGCAATTTGAATACATTTTAATTCACTTTTTCTTTTAATAACAGGTCTAACCTTAATGTTATTAACAATATACCAATGATGACGAGATATCATTCGGGAGAGCACTTTTCAAGGACATCATACCCTTCCTGTCCAAAAAGGTCTTCGTTACGGTATAATCTTATTTATCACTTCTGAAGTTTTCTTCTTCCTAGGATTTTTCTGAGCTTTTTACCACTCAAGCCTAGCCCCCACCCCTGAGCTAGGTGGTTGCTGACCACCTACCGGTATTTCAACACTTAACCCCTTTGAAGTACCACTTTTGAACACAGCAGTTCTTCTTGCCTCAGGTGTAACCGTAACCTGAGCACATCATAGTATTATAGAAGGTAAACGAAAAGAAGCTATTCAATCATTAACTTTGACTTTTATTCTTGGTCTCTATTTTACAATCCTTCAAGCAATGGAATATTATGAAGCTCCTTTTACAATTTCAGATGGAGTTTATGGATCTACTTTCTTTGTTGCTACAGGCTTTCATGGCTTACATGTAATTATTGGTTCTTCATTTTTAGCGGTCTGTTTATTACGACAGATTAAATTTCATTTTACATCAGCACACCATTTTGGATTTGAAGCTGCCGCTTGATACTGACACTTTGTAGATGTAGTCTGACTTTTTCTGTATATCTCTATCTATTGATGAGGTTCTTATCTTTCTAGTATAAACAATACTAGTGACTTCCAATCACTTAATCTTGGTTAAAACCCAAGGAAAGTTAATGAACATAATTGCAACTCTTTTAATACTCTATCTATCTATTTCAACTATTCTTGCCCTACTAGCTTTTTGACTACCTTCTCTAAAACCCGATTACGACAAATTATCCCCCTATGAGTGTGGGTTTGATCCCCTAGGTTCAGCTCGACTTCCATTCTCCATACGATTCTTTCTAATTGCTATTCTCTTTATCTTATTCGACTTAGAAATTGCTCTTCTTCTTCCCCTTCCATGAGGAAGTCATCTTTCCAACCCTCTAGTTACCTTCACATGAACATCTTTTGTATTGATCTTATTAACTTTAGGCTTAGTTTATGAGTGAATTCAAGGTGGCCTGGAGTGAGCAGAGTAGGTTATTAGTTTAAAAAAACATTTGATTTCGACTCAAAAATTTATGGTTTAAATCCATAATCAACCTAATGATTTTTACACTCATGATTTTTTCCTTAATATTTATATTAGGCTTATCAGGTTTAACTTTTCACCGGGTACACCTACTCTCCGCCCTTCTATGTCTTGAAAGTATGATATTATCAGTTTTCATTGCTTTATCCGTCTGAATATTACAAATGGACTCAAGCAACTTCTCAACCCCTCCTTTACTTCTTCTTGCCTTATCAGCCTGCGAAGCAAGCGTCGGTCTAGCCTTATTAACTGCTACTGCTCGAACCCATGGCTCAGATCGTATTAATATCTTGAACCTATTAGAATGTTAAAAATCATTTTTCCCACAATTATATTAATCCTATCAACATGATTAACACCTAATAAAAATGTTTGGTCTTCTACTCTCATGTACAGTTTTATTATTGCCACCGTTAGTTTAAGTTGGTTTTCTCATTCAACCACTTCTAGTTGATCAACACTCAATACTTACTTAGCTACAGATTCTTTGTCAATTCCTCTTTTGGTTTTATCCTGCTGGCTTCTTCCACTAATAATCTTAGCAAGTCAAAAACATATCTGACATGAACCTATGAATCGACAACGCATCTACTTATCCCTTTTAATCTCATTGCAGTTATTTTTAGTTCTAGCCTTCAGTGCAACAGAGACTATCATGTTCTATATCATGTTCGAAGCAACCCTTATTCCTACTCTAATCATCATTACACGATGGGGTAATCAAAAAGAACGTCTAAATGCCGGGATCTACTTTCTTTTTTACACGTTAGCAGGCTCATTACCTCTTCTAATGGCTTTACTTATTTTTCAGAGCTTTTCAGGTACCCTATCATTTTTTACCATAACCTACCTATCTGTTGAAAATATAACATTTTTTTCACATGAGTTGTGGTGACTCGGATGTATTATAGCTTTTTTAGTAAAAATACCTCTTTATGGTATTCATCTATGATTACCTAAAGCGCATGTAGAGGCCCCAATTGCTGGTTCTATAGTACTTGCTGCTGTACTTTTAAAACTAGGTGGTTATGGTCTCATACGAATTACATGTGTTTTAGACCCCTTAACTAAGTATATAGCTTACCCTTTTATTGTTTTAGCCTTATGAGGAGTAGTTATAACAGGACTAATTTGCTTACGACAAACAGATTTAAAATCTCTCATTGCTTACTCATCTGTGAGTCATATAGGTTTAGTTGCAGCTGGTATCTTAATTCAAACTACTTGAGGTTTTACAGGAGCACTAATATTAATAATTGCCCACGGCCTAACTTCATCAGCACTATTTTGTCTAGCTAATACTAACTATGAACGAACTCATAGTCGCACAATAATCTTAACTCGTGGATTACAAACCATCTTCCCCCTAATAGCTCTTTGATGACTAGTTACGAGTCTAGCCAACCTTGCTCTTCCTCCTTTTCCTAATCTAATGGGAGAACTAATAATCATCTCATCTATTTTCAACTGGTCCCCTTGAACTATTGTTTTCACGGGCCTAGGAACTCTTATTACAGCTAGCTACTCATTATACATATTTTTGATAACACAACATGGCATTTTACCTAGCCACTTAGTCATATCAGATCCTACTCACACACGAGAACATTTTATCATATCACTTCACCTGATCCCTCTCACCCTCTTAATTTTAAAATCAGAGTTAATTATGGGTAGATCCTATGTGAGTATAATTTAAATAAAATATAAGGTTGTGATCCTTGCAATAAAGGTTAAAACCCTTTTACTCACAGAGAGAGGTAAGATACTAACGATAACTGCTAATTTTCGCCCTCTTGGTTTAATTCCAGGACTCACTCGCAGCTTCTAAAAGATAGCAGCTCATCTATTGACCTTAGGAGTCAAAAACTCTTGGTGCAAGTCCAAGTAGAAGTTATGAATGATATCTCATTGGCATTCTCGTCCACCCTCCTGTGACTACTACTAACCCTCACTCTACCATTAATCTGTTATTTAAAAATAAAACCGTCACAAAACTTACATATAAAGGTGAAAACAGCAGTAAAAATTACATTTTTCATAGCTCTTTTCCCATTAATGCTTTATGTAGATCAAGGATTAGAAGCAATTACTACAACATGAGTTTGAATTAATACCATATTTAGTATTAGTGTTAGCTTTAAATTTGATTCCTACTCAATTATCTTCCTACCTATTGCTTTATATGTAACTTGATCTATTTTAGAATTTGCCCTTTGATACATACACTCAGACCCTCTTATTAACAAATTTTTTACAAGTCTTCTAATCTTCTTAATCGCAATAATCATCCTTGTAACTGCTAATAACCTGTTTCAGTTGTTTATCGGTTGAGAGGGGGTGGGTATTATATCCTTTTTGTTAATTGGATGATGATACGGTCGAGCTGATGCTAACACAGCTGCCTTACAGGCAGTTGTTTACAATCGAGTGGGAGACATTGGTCTAATCTTATCTATGGCCTGGATGGCTATAAATTTAAATTCATGGGAAATCCAGCACATTTTCATTACTACTAAACACCTGAATCTGACACTCCCCTTAGCAGGCCTGGTTCTTGCTGCTGCCGGTAAATCAGCCCAGTTTGGACTTCATCCCTGGCTTCCCTCAGCTATAGAAGGGCCTACCCCTGTTTCAGCACTATTGCACTCTAGCACAATAGTGGTTGCAGGTATCTTCTTACTAATTCGTTTCAGCCCTTTATTAAGTGACAATAGTCTAATTCTTTCTATATGCCTTACCCTCGGGTCTCTTACAGCACTATTTACAGCTATCTGCGCTCTCACGCAAAATGATATTAAAAAAATTATTGCTTTTTCAACCTCCAGTCAACTTGGGCTAATAATAGTAACTATTGGCTTAAACCAACCACAACTAGCTTTTTTTCATATTTGTACACACGCCTTCTTTAAAGCTATACTATTTATATGTTCAGGTTCTATTATTCATTCTATAAATGATGAACAAGACATTCGAAAAATAGGTGCTCTAAATAATCTTTTACCTATTACATCCTCTTGTTTGACCATTGGAAGCTTAGCACTTATAGGTATACCATTTCTAGCAGGCTTCTTTTCAAAAGATGCTATCATTGAATCAATAAACACGTCTTATTTAAACGCCTGAGCCCTGATTATCACCCTCGTAGCAACTTCCTTTACAGCAGCATACAGTTTACGTATTATCTTTTATGTTTCATCAGGATACCCCCGTTTTAATACTACCCCTCCTTTAGAAGACAATACTATCAACAAACCCTTAAAGCGTTTAGCAGTAGGAACCCTAGTAGCAGGTTTATTAATTTTCTCCAATACCTCCCTCATTAAAACACCTGTTCTCTCCATGCCTATTAATATTAAAATGGCTGCAGTATTGGTTACCCTTTTGGGATTCTGGGTTGCACTTGAAATAGCTTTATTATCCTCAAAACAGCTAAAAGTGACTCCAAAATATTCTTACTTCAACTTTTCTAATATAATAGGATTTTTTCCAACACTAACACATCGCTTCTTTACAAAAATACCCTTATTGATAGGACAGACTATCTCAAATCAATTAATCGATCAGACTTGATTGGAAAAAGTAGGTCCAAAGGCAGTATCTTATTTTAACTATAGTCCTATTAATCTTGTCGAGAATATACAAAAAGGCTTAATTAAAACATACCTAAGTCTTTTTTTTACCTCTATAATGATTTCAATCTACTTAATCAATATTCTATAGACGCAATACCCCTCGACTTAAACCCCGAGTTAATTCAAGAACAACAAATAACGCCAGAAGTAATACCGAAACCACTATCATTAACACAATGCCACCTTGAGAGTATAACAAAGCCACCCCTTCAGAATCACCTTGCATTGTACTAAGATCAGAGTAATTACTTAGCAGACATAATGGTCCATCAAATAAGTCTCATATTAGACCTACTACGAGAGACACTAAAGACATATAAAATAACACTAAACCTAGTACGTAAGTACTACCTCAACTTTCAGGAAAAGGTTCAGCAGCTAAAGCTGCTGAGTAACCAAAAACAACTAATATCCCTCCCAAATAGATTAAAAATAAAATCAAAGAAAGGAAAGAACCGCCAAAACCAGCTAACATCCCACAACTCACACCTGCTACAACTACAAGACCCAGAGCAGCAAAATAAGGAGAAGGGTTTGAAGCTACAAACGCCAAACCTAGTACTAGTATAAATAAACACAAATATATAATATAAGACATAATTCTTACCAGGATTTTAACCAGGACTAATANATTTGAAAAACTACCGTTGTATTCAACTATAAGAATAATGGCAAGTATACGTAAAACACATCCCCTTATTAAAATTGCAAATGATGCTCTAGTTGATCTCCCTACCCCTGCGAATATCTCAACCTGATGAAACTTTGGTTCTTTACTTGGCCTATGTTTAATCACCCAAATTCTTACAGGATTATTTTTAGCCATACATTACACCTCTGATATTTCAACTGCATTTTCTTCAGTTATACACATCTGTCGAGATGTCAATTATGGTTGACTTATTCGAAATATTCATGCCAACGGTGCCTCATTTTTCTTCATTTGTATTTACCTTCATATTGGACGGGGGATTTATTATGGCTCTTATCTTTTCAAACAAACATGAAATTTAGGTGTCATCCTACTCCTTCTCGTAATAATAACTGCTTTCGTAGGTTACGTACTTCCTTGAGGACAAATATCATTTTGAGGAGCTACAGTTATTACGAATCTTCTTTCAGCAATTCCATACATGGGTAACGATCTTGTTCAATGAATTTGAGGCGACTTCTCAGTTAGTAATGCTACACTCACGCGATTTTTCGCATTCCATTTTCTACTCCCCTTCATCATCCTAGCTATAACTATACTTCATCTAATTTTCCTACATGAAACAGGTTCTAATAACCCAGTGGGAGTGATAACTGACTCTGATAAGATCTCATTCCACCCTTACTTTTCATACAAAGATTTAATAGGGTTTGTCATCCTCGTAACTATACTAATAATAATCGCACTCTTTCACCCTAACATCTTAGGTGACCCTGAAAATTTTACTCCTGCAAACCCATTAGTTACCCCTCCTCACATTAAGCCAGAATGATACTTCCTTTTCGCTTATGCTATTCTTCGATCTATTCCTAATAAATTAGGAGGAGTAATGGCTTTAATAGCATCCATTATTATCTTAATGTTTGTTCCTTTCCTACATACTTCAAAGCTACGACCCTTAACATTTCGTCCTCTTGGACAAAGTCTATTCTGATTTATAGTAGCAGACATTATTATTCTAACATGAATTGGAGGTATACCCGTTGAACACCCCTATATCCTTATTGGACAAGTTGCATCTTTACTATACTTCCTTATTTTCTTGATTTTCACACCCCTTATTAGTTTATGTGAAAATTTTTTTCTCAGCAGCTAATGTTTGGGTAGCTTANAATAGAGCGTTAGTTTTGTAAACTGAAAATGAGGGTTTAACCCCCTCCCCTTACTCAGANAAAAAAGGGTTTTAACCTTTGCCCCTGACTCCCAAAGCCAGGATTCTCTTTAAACTATTCTCTGATATATTATAACTTCTTTATAAGATTATCTTATCATGACTTTAAACCTAAAAAATTTAAACCACACTTCATATTTAATTACTATTATACCTGGCTCCGCCAGGAAGAGCGTCGGGGGGAGGGAGGGGTTTAAAACTTAAATTTTAAGTTTTAAACTTTATAATTTTAAAAAATCTTAAAACTTTTCACTTTTGTGTCTGGCTCCGCCATAAAATATGTTTACCTGAACTGTTGAATCCCCTCTCCCGACTCCCAACCCAGAACCCCAAATTTACTCCCGACTCTGCCCAAAGGGGTTTCCTTCCGCGACGGGCTCTGCCAAAAATGACACTTTTTCCAAAAATTTTTAACCTCAAGGGCCTTTTTTTTTACAGCTATGTCCCTAGAAGTTAAAAAGGGGCTCCCGGGTTCTGCCTCAAAAGGCCTCTTTTTGTGGCTGGCTCTGCCATCGTGTCAAGTACTTAAGTACTTATATGTATTAACACCATTAAACGAATTTAACCATTTAAATGTTGGTGNAAGATAAGCACTACAAGATTATTCCCCTACTCATTCATTTTTAACCATCAGGTAATTGAACTGGATGCGGTAGAAGCAAGAGCACTTGGTTTGTTTAATGCCTATTCTACCTACTGGCTGTCCGTTTGCTTCACATATACCAGGACTCACCTACCCTCCAAGTCACCACCGTTGCACAGTAAGAGACCACCATCAGTTGATTTCTTAAGGTTAATAGTCATTGATGGTCAGGGGCGGAAATCGTGGGGGTAGATCTTCTTGAATTATTTCTGGCCTCTGGTTCCTATTTCAGGGCCAT